AGTAACCTGGTCCCGAGCGTCTACCATTATACCTACAATGATCGGGCATACTATCGCTATCCATAATGGAAAGGAGCATTTGCCTATTTATATAACGGATCGTATGGTAGGACATAAATTGGGAGAATTTGCACCTACTCTAAATTTCCGGGGGCATGCGAAAAATGATAATAGATCCCGTCGTTAATAATTAATTAAAAAATAAAAAAATATAGATGCTTATCGTTCATTAATGAGAGGTGAATCTTATGATACAGAAGAGAAAGGTGAAGAAATATACAGAAGTATACACTTTAGGTCAACATATATGTATGTCTGCTCACAAAGCGAGAAGAGTAATTGATCAAATTCGTGGGCGGTCCTATGAAGAAACACTTATGATACTAGAACTTATGCCTTATCGAGCATGTTATGCCATTTTAAAATTGGTTTATTCTGCAGCAGCAAATGCTAATCACAATAAGGGTTTGAACGAAACAAGTTTAATCATTAGTAAAGCCGAAGTCAACGAGGGCACAACTGTGAAAAAATTAAAGCCCCGGGCTCGAGGACGGGGTTATCCTATAAAAAGATCCACTTGTCATATAACTATTGTATTGAAAGATATATCTTTAGATGAAGAGGAAGAAATAGATAAAAGGAAATTCTATAAATTAGAGCTGAGGAATACTTAAAGGAAGAATATTTCATATTATAAAAAATACAAATACGCTATATTATGTTATGCTTAAAAAAAATCGAATGAATAAAAAAAAAATACAAACAGATGTCACGTTTCACGATATATATAGTAGTGGGGGATTATGGGACAAAAAATAAATCCACTTGGTTTCAGACTTGGTGCAACCCAAGGTCATCATTCTCTTTGGTTTGCACAACCAAAAAATTATTCAAAGGATCTACAAGAAGATCAAAAAATACGAGATTGTATCAAAAATTATGTGCAAAATAATATGAAAATATCCTCTAATGTAGAGGGAATTGCACGTATAGAGATTCAAAAAAGAATCGATTTGATTCAGGTCATAATCTATATGGGATTCCCCAAGTTATTAATAGAAGACAGGACTCGAAGAATCGAAGAATTACAGACGCATGTACAAAAAGAACTCAATTGTGTAAACCGAAAACTCAACATTGCTATTACAAGAATTGCAAATCCTTACGGGCACCCCAATATTCTTGCAGAATTTATAGCCGGACAATTAAAGAATAGAGTTTCATTTCGCAAAGCAATGAAAAAGGCTATTGAATTAACTGAACAGGCAGGTACAAAAGGGATTCAAGTACAAATTGCAGGGCGTATCGACGGAAAAGAAATTGCACGTGTTGAATGGATCCGAGAAGGTAGAGTTCCTCTACAAACCATTCGAGCTAAAATTGATTATTGTTCCTATGCAGTTCGAACTATCTATGGGGTATTAGGTATCAAAATTTGGATATTTGTAGACGAGGAATAATAAGAACTTACTTGACTTATATTTAGTTATATCTGGTGATAAAACGAAAAATGGCAAACTCTTTCATTCTTTTTCTGGTAAATAATAAAAAAAAAAGAACAATTCTATAAGGTTGAATAAAAATTCGATTAATCATTTGATATAATTGCTATGCTTAGTGTGTGACTCGTTGGTTTTTTTAGGGTTGGGATTCAAAAAAATGGACAGCCTATAGTACAAACTGATAACTATAGAACTAATAACCAACTCATCACTTCGTGTTATCTGGATAGAAAGAACCAGTCAAGATATGATATATAAGTCATATCATTGTAGCAACTGAAATCTTTTTTACATAAACAAAAAAAAAAAATCTGATTATGGGTTGTAAAGCAATATAAAGTATACAGATAAATGGAAGGGTGAGAGAAAGATAGAAAAAGAATATTAATGATATATAATTCCAATATGTAAGGTCTATGAGTCATCTCATATAAAGGGAATGTAATAAAGCATCAATACTGATTGATCCATAATTAGACAAATCCGTGCATAGAACAAAAAATCAAGAGCCCCGAGCCAATAAAGACTGAGAAGGTTGACTCAAGAATAAATTTAATTGGAGGCTCCGTTGTAAAATTCAGACCTAATCATTAATCGAGAAGTGGTGGGAACGACAGAACCTGTGAATGCATAAGATTCTATTGAAAACGAATCCTAATGATTCATTGAGTAGGATGGCGGAACGAACCAGAAACCTATTCATTTATTCTGAGAGGTCATGTCATAGACTAATCTTACAACTGAATGTTGAAAGAGTAAATATTCGCCCGCGAATTTTTTTTTATTTCTAAATTTTGGTCGATTCGAAATAAAAGGAAAAACAAAATAAAGATTCATTATAGCGTTCTACCAAAACGACATTATCTATAAATAGAATACGTGTTAAATTATATATTAAAACACAAAAAATTTCTAATTTATAATCGATTAGATCAAATTTCAAAGAATCCCACGATTCCATATATTATTAACCGTGTATTTTTTTTTTTTGTTTAATTATTTTTAATTGTTTAATTCGCGAGGAGCTGGATGAGAAGAAACTCTCGTGTCCGGTTCTGTAGTAGAGATGGATGGAATTGCTAAACAACCATCAACTATAACCCCAAAAGAACCAGATTCCGTAAACAACACAGAGGAAGAATGAAAGGAATATCTTATCGAGGTAATCGTATTTGCTTCGGTAGATATGCTCTTCAAGCGCTTGAACCCGCTTGGATCACATCTAGACAAATAGAAGCAGGGCGGCGAGCAATGACACGAAATGCACGCCGCGGTGGAAAAATATGGGTACGCATATTTCCAGACAAACCTGTTACAGTAAGACCTACAGAAACACGTATGGGTTCGGGGAAAGGATCTCCCGAATATTGGGTAGCTGTTGTTAAACCCGGTAGAATACTTTATGAAATGAGCGGAGTAGCAGAAAATATAGCTAGAAGGGCTATTTCAATAGCGGCATCTAAAATGCCTATACGAACTCAATTCATTCTTTCTGGATAGGAGTGTAGAAACAAACGAAAGGAGTTTTTGGGATGAAAAAAAAAACAATTGCAGGTTTCTTTTTTTGTTTTGAACAAATAATATTTCTTTTTTTTTTTATTTATACCTTTGCATTGAAAAAGAAAAAACCGATAAAAAAATGATATGATTCAACCTCAAACCCATTTGAATGTAGCGGATAACAGCGGGGCCCGAGAATTGATGTGTATTCGAATCATAGGAGCTAGTAATCGACGATATGCTCATATTGGTGACATTATTGTTGCTGTAATCAAGGAAGCAGTACCAAATACACCTCTAGAAAGATCAGAAGTGGTCCGAGCTGTCATTGTACGTACTTGTAAAGAACTCAAACGCGACAACGGTATGATAATACGATATGATGACAACGCTGCGGTTGTTATTGATCAAGAAGGAAATCCAAAAGGAACCCGAATTTTCGGCGCGATCGCCCGGGAATTAAGACAGTTAAATTTCACTAAAATAGTTTCATTAGCACCTGAAGTATTATAGGGGAAGACCTTAATATAGTATTTGAATGAAATTGATTAAATTTATTTAATTAATTAGTAAATTGTTTATCTATCACGTATATATCTTTAATAATTCATAAATATTAAAAAAAAAAAAAAAAGAATTCATAAATATTAAAAAATTCAGAAAAAAAGAAAAAGAGCATGTTGATTATATCAAAATTCGGGGGAAACAAAAATCTTAGTTTATCATGAGTAAAGACACTATTGCTGACATAATAACCTCTATACGAAATGCTGACATGAATAAAAAAAGAACAGTTCGAATACCATCTACTAACATCACTGAAAATATTGTTAAAATCCTTTTACAAGAAGGTTTTATTGAAAACGTGAGAAAACATCAAGAAAGCAATAAATATTTTTTGGTTTTAACCCTACGACATAGAAGAAATAGGAAAGGACCATATAGAACTGTTTTAAATTTAAAACGGATCAGTCGACCCGGTCTACGAATATATTCTAACTATCAACGAATTCCTAGAATTTTAGGCGGAATGGGGGTTGTAATTCTTTCTACTTCTCGAGGTATAATGACAGACCGAAAGGCTCGACTAGAAGGAATCGGCGGAGAAGTTTTGTGTTATATATGGTAATCTTTCTAATAGCCGACACGGTCATATTTGTGAAAAAAGAGAAAGGACAAGTTTATAATATTATCCCTCTTACATTAGTTGATACTTCAAAGCGGTTTTACCTGGAATGAAACAACAAAAATGGATTCATGAGGGTTTAATTACTGAACAACTTACCGATGGTATGTATCTTCCGGATTCGTTTAGATAACAAAAAAATTATTCTGGTTTTTGTTTCGTAAAGGATTTCATGTAGTTTTATACGTATACTACCAGGAAATAGACTCAAAATTGAGCTTATGATTCAACCAAAGGGCGTATAATTTAGAGACTCCAAAGCAAAGACTTGAATGATTAGGCGGTTTTTTCAATTTCAACATTCTTTCGTGAGGATACAATTCGAAATTAAAAATTTCAAGAAACTTATTTTCTTCCAATAAGTAGATTCGGAATTAAAAAAAGGAATGACAAATATGAAAATAAGGGCCTCCGTTCGTAAAATTTGTGAAAAATGTCGATTGATCCGTAGGCGGGGACGAATTATAGTAATTTGTTCTAACCCGAGACATAAACAAAGACAAGGATAATCTTTCTAAAACAAAAAGACTCTCGAAATCTAAAGGACCCGATGTACAGATGTACAAATAAATAAAATAAGTAAAAAAAAAAAAAAAAGAATAAAGATCTGTTTTGACATGAAATGGATATATCCATATATCTCTGACTTATATTTATGAGATGATAAAATATGGCAAAACCTATACCAAAAATTGGTTCGCGTAGAAATAGACGTATTGGTTCACGTAAGAATACACGTAGAATCCCCAAGGGAGTTATTCATGTTCAAGCAAGTTTCAACAATACCATTGTGACTGTTACAGATGTACGGG